GTGTAGATAGCTCATCTACTTATATTGTTACTTGTTTAGGGGCTTTGTAGATAGCTCATCTACTTATATTGTTACTTGTTTAGGGGCTTTGTAGATAGCTCATCTACTTATATTGTTACTAGCTACGGGGACGTGTAGATAGCTCATCTACTTATATTGTTACTTGTTTAGGGGCTTTGTAGATAGCTCATCTACTTATATTGTTACTTGTTTAGGGGCTTTGTAGATAGCTCATCTACTTATATTGTTACTTGTTTAGGGGCTTTGTAGATAGCTCATCTACTTATATTGTTACTTGTTTAGGGGCTTTGTAGATAGCTCATCTACTTATATTGTTACTTGTTTAGGGGCTTTGTAGATAGCTCATCTACTTATATTGTTACTTGTTTAGGGGCTTTGTAGA